AATAGGATGACGAATGAGATCAAAAAAAATTATTATAATATTAATATTTCGACACAAGAAAAGGAATTGTCCCCAGCCCTTTGCTTGTGTCAAAGACTAGGAAGACGAATAATCCCTCCTGGAATCTTTTGGTCCTCTCATTTCTTTTATACTTTGGTTTCTATTCTACGCTTATTTATCTCTTAATTGTTAGTATCCAATCGAATAGAAAAATATTGATTCATTCTATGACATTGAAATCTGACAATATTGACATAATCATACCGCTTCCATTTGGATTGAAAAAACAAAGAAATAAAGAAGAGGGGAGTAAACTCAAATAGTCTTCTTCACAGTATACATACTAGGAGTGCGGTACAAGTAATTCAATTCCCGAACTCGGGTAGAAAAAAAAAAAAGAGGCTTTTCAGAATTTTTTTGATCATCCATAATTACATAATAATAATAGCCAACAAAAATTGGCTTCTTTTTAGAGCTTGGTGTTGATAAATCTGCGTATCTAGAAATTCATTTCGGACAATTGAACCTTCTCAAACTGTTTCTTTTTAAGAACCAAAAATATTTGTGCCAAAATAACAGATGCCAAGAAGAGCAAAAGTCCTTGGACACGTAATGGATCTTGAAGTACTATTTCCGCATCCCCCTGACCAAATCCACCCACATTAGGATTGCTCGTTACTGGTTGATCAAGTTTGATAGATTCTCCCTCTGAAACAAGAAGTTCTGGTCCTGGAGGGATAATATCAACCGCTTGACGTCCATCCGATGCATCCACTATGGTAATTTCGTATCCCCCTTTTTCTTTTCGTATGATTTTGCTTACTATACCCGACGCTGTAGCATTATAAACATTATTGTTACTCTTGCTTCCGTCGGGATAAATCTGACCCCGTCCCCTGTTGCCGCCTACGTATATGGGATATTTTAAGAAGTGCACATCTTTCTTAGTAGCGGGGTCCGGAGAAAGAATAGGAAAGGTGATTTCACTATATTTCTGACCAGGAACAGGACCTATCACAAGAATATTTTTTTTAGTGGGACGATAGCTCTGAAAAGATAGATTGCCTATCTTTTCTTTAATCTCGGGCGAAATACGATCGGGAGGGGCTAATTCAAACCCCTCAGGTAAAATAAGAACAGCCCCTACGTTCAAAGCTCCTTTTTTACCATTAGCAAGAACTTGTTTCAGTTGCAGATCATAAGGAATTCGAACAACTGCTTCAAATACAGTATCAGGAAGTACCGCTTGTGGAACCTCGATATCCACGGGCTTATTGGCTAAATGGCAATTGGCACATACAATACGGCCGGTCGCTTCTCGTGGATTTTCATAACCCTGCTGCGCAAAAATGGGATATGCATTTGAAATGGGTGCCCGGGTTATTATATATATCATGAGCGAGACGGAAATAGATCGAGTAATCTCTTCCTTTATCCAAGAAAAGTTATTTCTAGTTTGCATGGTCCAATCATTGATCCCGAAAATTTCTACAATAAAATTAGATAAGTCCCTAGTATAGTTCCCTATCTATGATTCTGCTATTTACTGAAATAATTTTACTGGAACATTGAAGGAAGCCCCCATATGGGTAGAAAGAATAAGTACAGTTTTGAATAAGTTGCTTATGTACAAAGTAACAAACATTATAATTGAATCGGTCTATCATTTTTCAGTCATTCATTGAATGATAAATCACTACAAGTGACGGAGATACACGATTTAAATAGCGAAAGATCCAATATTTTAAAATTGTATCTAAAATGACTGGAAACGTAGAAACAAGACCTGATATAATTTGATCATTATGAGCAAATCCAAAATCTTTGTAGACAGAGCCAATCATTAGTTCCCAACCGCGTGGCGAATGGAATCCTATACATAAATCAGTTAATAAAAGAATAGAAAAAGCTTTTATTGTGTCGCTTAAGTTATATAGGAATTCTTGAACCCAAGAGTTAAGAATAACAAGTTCTTCATTACCTAGAATAGAATAACCACTTAGAATAACGAAAGATATTATATTTGTCGAGAAATGAAAAACCGTATTCATACGATTATCATTGTGCATCTTGATCAATTGGATCGTTTCTTTGTAGATTCCGCGGTGAGGCTTTGGTAAATGTGTTTCCGGGTATTCCTTTATCATTTCGTCCAAGAGCGAGAGTTCTTCTAATTCTATGAATTTTTTTAGAATACTTTTTTCTTGAATATCATTCAAAAAAATTTCGGAGTGTCTAGTATGCCACCAATTAGTAACCCAAGATTCCAGACTTTTATTAAATGAGAGAGAGATCCACCAAGGCAAAAATACTATAAATGAAAGGTATATAAGGGAAATGGATGCTTTCTTTTTTGCCATTTTTTCGTCTGGGAATTTTTAAATGAACTCACCTCATTTGTCGACTCGATACTACTATATACTACTATTTCTATTTTCTATTTCTTTCTAGTTTCTATTTCTATCAAACATCGGTTCTATTACATTAAAATCTATTACATTAAAAGTTATAGAGCCCATGAATCTATTCCCTATTTTTTATTTGTGATTCAGTAAAGTGGTTATGAATTTAGAAAGAATACAGAAAAACAATACCGAAATACAATAAGAAAGAGTCCACTTCAAATTCGAAAAAAAAAAAAAAATTTCGTTTTATGATTGTTCCGTGTTCGTTTGCGTTTAGCTCGAATGAGCGTTCTGAAGAAACTTCAGTTAAGTTATGCTATCGAAAAAAGAGAATTCTTGAGTTTTCGTTTTTTCCCTCTAGCTAAAAAAGCGGGCATTCTTCAGTTTCAGAATAAGAAAGCAGTCATTCTTCAGTTCTTGTTTCAAAATACTTCAATTGGTACACGCAAGAAATAGGCCAATTCGGCAGCTTTTTGCTCAATTTCTCGTAGAGTCAAATTCTCATCAGTACGAGTCAAGGGAATGGACCCCTGGCCTCTGATTTCCATATAAAGGGCACGACGAGCATAAATACCCTCTTTAACTTCTATTCTGATGGACTGAATGTCTTTCATAAGGAATCGGAGGAAGATGCGACGATTTTTTCCAGGAAATCCCCAACGAAAAATACACACTATTCCTTCTTTTATGTCGAATCGATCATAACCACTACCTACATTCCACGAAATTGTGCACCACAAATAGGAACTAATAAAAAGACCTGCGATTCCGTAGAAAGACATCACGATCCCTTGTGGAAAAAAAATGATTTGCTGAGAGGGAACTAAAGATATAAAAGTCCTACCAAAATAACTGGAAGTTCCAACCAATAAAAATCCTAATGAACCTAAAAAAAGGATAAAGGCCCAGCAGAAATTACTCGTTTTTCGAGACCCCGCTATAAGTTCTATCCATATACGGTCTGATCGCCAACTCATACTATACTAGATCTAGTTGCATTTTATTGGAATTTGGGAATAACCAAAAAAAATTGACTTTCATTTTTTTTGTTTCCGAAGTAACCCTCATCAACCAGCACTGTTATGATGTGAACCTTTAGGAGTAGAGTAATTCATCGAATTGCCTAGATCTAAACTAAAATAAGAACATCCCTTTCATATGATTTCTTATAGATATCCACATACATATATTGACTTTACATTTAAGAAATTCATCCCGATACCAATCCATTTGAAAATAGCTCTAATTCAGTTACTCATATATCATGTTTACACATGCATACGAGCTTATGCTCGGAAGAAGCCACACGTTATACCATATTCTACTAAATAGATATCCGTGCTATGATCCACGTAAGTCTTGAAAAAAAAAAAATAGATAAGATTTTGCCCATCTTATTTAAAAAATTTTGTTTTTTTGAACATGAAGAGATAAAGAAACCATTGCAATTGCCGGAAAAACTAAGCCCACTAAAGGCACCAAAATAGAGGGTAGGTTGTTGAGAGTTGTCATAGAATGGGTACCTCGATTTAATATTTGTACCTGTTATTTATTGTTATATTAATCTTTTAACCTGTTATAAAGATATCTTATAATTCATATATAATTATACTATTATACTAAGTATACCTAAGTGAGTATATACACTACTAAAGGGTATATTATATAATGTAAGAGTATATTATGTATATATACTAAGATATAATAAGGAATCTATAATATAAGAGTCTATATACTAATATTTTCTTTAATATATTTAATATATATTAAAGAAAGAAAAAGAAAATATTATAAGTCTATAAAGTATATAATAGACTAGAATATACTAAGTACGTATATATAATATAATTAATGTAAATCAAAAGTGTAAATATGTAAATAAAAAAAAAAGAAGTAAATAAATAGGCTTATTCATCTTTCTACATGCAATATATGTATGATAATTCACGTTTTTTTATTATGTTCTTTTTTTTTTTTATTTTTCATTTTTTTTTTAGTTTTTCCCTTCGCGAAAAATTCGTTATAATACGATCCGACAAAAGGGATTCTTAGTCAAACTGGGCATTCTTGAGGGATATAGAAAGATGTAGGACCCCCTTGCCCAATTTCACGGAAGAAAGAGATAGAATTCGCTCTTTTTATTTTGTTTGATAGAGATTTCCTGATTAGGAATCAGGGCTCATGATTCTTTTTCCAATTTAATCCTATGTTACCAAAGAAAAATCCATTCTTGGGATTTTGACTTTGCTTCCTACAAACTAAATAACTACTTGGTTACCACAAAACAAATAATCCAATTTTTAATTTTTTAAATGAAATGAAATAATTTATTAAATATGAAATTAAGAATCAAATTAAGGATATAGGGCTCTCCTTGATTTCATTTTTGATTTCATTTTTCGATTCAAAGGAAAGAAAGCATGGAGCTGAAATAACTCACGCAGAACGCCTTTTAAAGGATTACGTGGTACGATTGGATCGAATAAGCCCTTATGGAATAAATATTCAGCCGCTTGTGCAACCCCGGGTACTGTCTTATTCAATGTTTGTTCAATTACTCTTTTACCCGCAAATGCAACGTAGGCTTTTGGTTCG